TATCTCTTACTGAACTTTTTGGAATAAATAAAATGTTTAGAGTCTTTGTAATAGCAATTAGTATCTTTATTACATTAGCTAAAGCTTATTTGTTTCTGTTCATTCCTATCACAACAAGATGGACTTTACCTAGGATGAGAATGGATCAATTATTAAATCTTGGATGGAAATTTCTTTTACCTATTTCTCTAGGTAATCTATTATTGACAACTTCTTTTCAACTTGTTTCACTATAAAGTAGAAATAAAAATAAGAAATTAAGAGAAAACAATAATGAATATTCTATATTTCTAACTTATCTCACCCAAGAAACATAAACATCAATCTTATTGATGGATATCTAAAATATGTTACCTATGATTACTGGGTTCATGAATTATGGCAAACAAACAATACGAGCCGCAAGGTACATTGGACAAAGTTTCATAATTACCTTATCCCATACAAATCGTTTACCTGTAACTATTCAATATCCTTATGAAAAATCAATCACATCAGAGCGTTTTCGTGGTCGAATCCACTTTGAATTTGATAAATGTATTGCTTGTGAAGTATGTGTCCGCGTATGTCCAATAGACCTTCCTATTGTTGATTGGAAATTGGAAAAAGATATTAAGAAAAAACAACTGCTTCATTATAGTATTGATTTTGGTGTCTGTATATTTTGCGGTAACTGTGTCGAGTATTGTCCAACAAACTGTTTATCAATGACTGAAGAATATGAACTTTCCACTTATGATCGTCACGAATTGAATTATAATCAAATTTCTTTAGGTCGGTTACCAGTTTCAATAATTGGAGATTATACAATTCAAACAGTTATGGATTCAACAAATCAAATGAAAAAATAAAAACCCCTTCCTTGGTTCAAGAACGATTACCAATTACTAAGCTTTGGTTTAGAATAAATTAGAATAAAGTAGGATTAGCCAAAGAATTTTATTTTATCTATCTAATGATATCCATTTTTTTTCATTCTTTTTCATTCAATTAGAAAGGTCTCATATAAAAAAATAGTTCCTTTACTGAATCCTTAGTAAGGTCATGAAATATTTTGACTTATTTATTTATCTTTTATTTCAGAATGGATTTACCTGGACCAATACATGATATTCTTGTAGTATTTCTGGGATCAGTTATTATATTAGGAGGTCTGGGAGTAGTATTACTTACCAATCCCATTGATTCTGCCTTTTCATTGGGATTGGTTCTCGTTTGTATATCCTTATTCTATATTTCATTGAATTCCTATTTTGTAGCTGCCGCGCAGTTCCTTATTTATGTGGGAGCCATAAATGTATTAATCATATTTGCTGTGATGTTCATGAACGATTCAGAATATTCCAATGATTCCTATTTGTGGACCATTGGAGATAGAATCACTTCATTGGTTTGTACAAGTATTTTTTTTCATTAATGACTACTATCCCAAATACGTCATGGTACGGAATTTTTCGGACTACAAGATCAAATCAGATTATAGAAAAGGACTTAATAAGTAACGTTCAACAAATTGGGATTCATTTATCCACAGATTTTTATCTTCCTTTTGAACTCATTTCTATAATTCTTTTAGTTTCTTTGATAGGTGCAATTACTATGGCTCGTCAATAATCTAATATCAATAATCTAGTCTAATAAGAACTTCATTCTTGAAATTTCAAGAATGAAAATGGATTGAATCTCAATCTACTGTGAATATCTTCTTTTGTTCTGTAATTCTTCTATTCTAGTCAACTGAATCGGTTTAATTTTTGTTCTCATATTGAAATGAATTGAGATAGATGAGGAATTTATCAATGATGTTAGAACATGTACTTTGTCTAAGTGTTTATTTATTTTCTATCGGTATCTATGGACTGATCACAAGCCGAAGCATGGTTAGAGCACTTATGTGTCTTGAGCTTATACTGAATTCGGTGAATATAAATCTCGTCACATTTTCCGATATATTTGATAGTCGACAATTAAAAGGAGAAATTTTTGCAATCTTTGTTATAGCCATTGCAGCTGCTGAAGCAGCTATTGGGCTAGCTATTGTTTCGTCGATCCATCGTAACAGAAAATCAACTCGTATCAATCAATCGAATTTGCTGAATAATTAGTCATAATTCTTCTATTTTCCCATATAAAGAAAAACATAAGACTTTTAAAATATTCTAAAAATATTCTATTGAATTCTATTCATATTATTTTCTTATTTATTTTCTTATATTTTTTCATATAGATTTATGATTTAGAGTTACTAACCTATTCTATCACTAACCTAATAACAAATGTATTGATTTGATATATAATATATTATCATATCCTGAATTAGATTTCTATATTCTATTCTATTTATAAAATATTAGATTTCTATATCTATATAGATATATAGTAAAATTAAGTAAAATTAACATGAATTGAATTTGTAAACTCATATTCTCATATTTAATGGTTATTGAAATGGAAATCAAAGTATCTTGGCCCTTTATCATAAACAGATTAAAAAATAGATTAATTCTTAAGATTTTTATAAATCATTGATTCGTCTGGTGTCTACAATAAAAATATATGATTTATTTCATTTTCTTATTTTACCAGATTGAAAATCTTTTGTGTTCAAAATTGGAATTTATAGACCCAATGTCACATTCAGTAAAGATTTATGATACATGTATAGGATGTACCCAATGTGTTCGAGCTTGTCCCACGGATGTATTGGAAATGATACCTTGGGACGGATGTAAAGCTAAGCAAATTGCTTCTGCCCCAAGAACCGAGGATTGTGTAGGTTGTAAAAGATGTGAATCCGCTTGTCCAACGGATTTTTTGAGTGTCCGTGTTTATTTATGGCATGAAACAACTCGCAGCATGGGTCTTTCCTATTGATATTTGACAAAAAACTCCACTTGAATCAGTTGATTCCTCTTTACTGACAAAAGCCCGTGCTCGAGAAAAGAAAATATATTATTCTTCTCCCGAGCACGGGCTTTTCTGGTCTAATTTTATCTTGTCTTTATCACGAGTTATTTTCCTTGGTTAACAATACTTCTTGTTTTGCCCATATTCGCGGGTTCTTCAATTGTCTTTTTCCCTCATAGGGGAAATCAGGTGTATAGGTGGTACACTATATGTATATGTATACTAGAGCTCCTTCTAATGAGCTATGTATTTTGTTATCATTTCAAATTGGACGATCCATTAACCCAATTGAAGGAGGATTTGAAATGGATCAATCTTTTTGATTTTCACTGGAGACTGGGAATCGATGGACTTTCCATAGGACCCATTTTACTGACAGGATTTATCACTACTTTAGCTACTTTAGCAGCTTGGCCAGTTACTCTAAATCCGCGATTTTTCTATTTCTTGATGTTAGCAATGTATAGTGGCCAAATAGGATCATTTTCTTCTCGAGACCTTTTACTTTTTTTCATCATGTGGGAATTAGAATTAATTCCTGTTTATTTACTTTTATCCATGTGGGGAGGAAAAAAACGCCTGTACTCGGCTACAAAGTTGATTTTTTGCACTGCCGGAGGTTCCATTTTTCTCTTAATAGGAGTTCTAGGTATAGGTTTATATGGTTCCAATGAACCAACATTAGATTTAGAAAAATGAGCTAATAAATCGTATCCTGCAGCATTATAAATAATACTATATTTTGGTTTTCTTATTGCTTATGCTGTCAAATCGCCGATGATACCCCTACATACATGGTTACCAGATACCCACGGAGAAGCACATTACAGTACATGTATGCTTTTAGCTGGAATCTTATTAAAGATGGGAGCATATGGATTGATTCGGATCAATATGGAATTATTAGCTCACGCTCATTCTAGATTATCTCCCTGGTTGGTGATAGTAGGAACAATACAAATCATTTATGCAGCTTCAACCTCTCTTGGTCAACGCAATTTAAAAAAGCGTGTTGCTTATTCTTCCGTATCTCACATGGGTTTCATAATTATAGGAATTGGTTCTATAACTGGCATGGGACTTAATGGAGCCATTTTACAAATACTTTCTCATGGATTGATTGGTGCTGCACTTTTTTTCTTAGCAGGAACAAGTTGTGATAGAATATGTTTTGTTTATCTCGAAGAGATGGGGGGGATATCTATCCCAATGCCAAAAATTTTGATTACTTTTGTAATGGCAATTGGAATGATATTAACTCCTATTTTTTTATTATCTATGTTACGTCAGATTTTCTATGGATACAAGCTATTCAATATTCCAAATTCGAATTTTATTGGTATTTATCCTGATTTCGTTCTCCCGTTATCGGTTGACAAGGTACAAGTTCTATTATCTAATTATTTTTATAGATACTAATTGTTTTTTATATTTCATATTAAATGAAATGAATTTCATTAATTGAAAAGAAAGTCTTAGAATTCTTTGACTTTCATATTTTAACGATTCTTCGTTGTTACAATGAAAAAAAAAAAGAAGGGTGAATTAAAATTTTAATGAGATACATCTAAAGTTTTTAGTTTTTGAGAACCATTTGAATAATTCCTCTATTTAAAAGGTTCTCAAAAACTTGCACAAAATTTCATTGTGTATCAGACGATTTTTTTATGTATTCTTTATGTAGTTTATTTTATTCAATTAGATAGTAATTGGAATGAACCATAACTATGGAACCCGATTCCTAATATATTGATCCCAAAATAGCATATCCAAATTAGGAGAAATCCTATAGAAGCTACAAATGCCGAATTTGTACCTTGATCTTGCAATTTTGAATTTTTTCTAGTATGTAAATAAATTGCAAATATGGTCCAAGTAATAAATGCCCAAGTTTCCTTAGGGTCCCAATTCCAATACGAACCCCATGCTTCATTAGCCCATACTGCTCCAGAAAGAATGCCTATGGTTAAAAAGGTAAATCCTAAACTAATGACACGATAACTCCAATAATCCAAACGCTGAATTAATTGATATTTGTAAAAATTTTGAAATGAGAGAAAATAAGTCTTTTTTAATACACTTCCTTTTTCGTTCAAATATTCCATATCACCAAAGAAAAACGACTTCCTTAAACTTAAAAAATTATTGTTTTTCAAAAAAGAATCGATTCTTTTTTGAAATGTAATCACTATAAGAGCAACTGATAATAACGATCCGCATAAAAGAGCTGCATAGCTCAAGAGCATCATACTTACATGCATTATTAACCACTGAGATTGTAGAGCAGGCACTAATATTACGGGTTTATGCATTTCAGTTGAAAGACCTGACGTGGCAAAACCTTGGGTAAAAATAACACTTGGTGCAGTTATTGCGCTTAAATCATTTTTATGATTCCCAAGATACGGAATCATATGAATAATGGATAAACTCCATGAAAGGAAGATTAACGATTCGTATAAATTACTTAAAGGAAAATGTCCCGAAGAAATCCAACGAATAACTAAAAACCCTGTTATAGAGAAAAAAGTAGCTATCATCCCTTTTTCTGACGAATTACGTAATCCTTCGATTTCGTAGACTAATAAGTTCATCAAATGAATTAGAATCACAATTGAGATGATCGAAAAAGAAATATGAGTTAATATATGTTCTAAAGTCGCAAATATCATAAAGAAGATTCCCTTTAAAATAATTGAAATCGGGGAGGGGATTAAATAGAATCTCAAATAGAATATTTTCTATATTTTATATTCTATTAGATCTATTGTGTCTATATTATTCTATAATATTAATCTATAATATTAATATTAGAATATTAAGAATTAATAATAATTCTTATTTATGCCTTATGCCGCCACTCGGACTCGAACCGAGATGCTCTAGCACTGCTTCCTAAGAGCAGCGTGTCTACCAATTTCACCATGGCGGCTTACCTTAAATAATAATAAGGAAATGAATGTTGAATTGTCGATATTCAATAGGGTTTAGGAAACAATGAAGAAAGATGCATTTCCATTCATATGGAAATGTTCAATATCAATAATATTTAATTAGCATCTTCATATTCGTATTAATTAGCATCTTCATATTCGTAGATTCAGTTTTAAGAATCAATTTTTCCGTACTAGAAACCCAATTCTTGTTTATCCCGAACAATCAGAACTCAAAAGTTTCGTTCTCAGTCGGGGTATAAAATTCATAAATTTTTCTAATGATTTTGAGACCCAACACCTTAGTAGAAAGTAGAATGAAATATTCAAATTCTTCCTTGTCTATCGTAATTGTGCTTTTCAAAATAGAAAAGCACAATTCATAGCAAAGAAAAACCATATCACAAATTGAATATCAATCAATATCAATTTCAATAAATAGAATATAATAGAAATATAGAAAGACTATAAAAAAAATACTGTGTACTTTGAATCAAGTAGACAGAAAGATTCTTATTTTTCATATTACCTAGTTCTAACTAATAAGGGGAAGTGAAATACAATACATTAGTAAAATTTAATTATTTGTCTTCCAATTCAAAAATGGAAATTTGGAAGTTCTTTGAAACATGTCAATTAAGATTTTTCCAAGACTTTTTTTTGTCGCACAAAAAAACTTTTTGACTTTCCGGTGGAAATAGATTTAGCTAAAGAAAAAGCTTTTACTGCCTCTAAAGATCCTTTTTTTTTCCAAAGATTTCTACGAATATGCTTTTTTGACATAGAAGTACGTTTTTTTGGAACTGCCATTCGTATAGATAGACAAATTGGTTCAATAATAAATATTCCCTTTCTTATCAATTCTGCAAGAACTAGGTCCTTTTGAATCAGCATTTCATCTAGATTTATTTCACCTCTTTGAATCGAAGATATAGCAATATCCTTTGGATTTATCAGTCTAAGTAGGAGACAATATACCCTGATATTTTTCATTATTTTATTATTCAAGGGATCAGCCCATCTTAGTTGAAAAAGGAAATATTTTTTCAAAAAAAAATCCAGTTCCGTTTCATTCTTGCTCTTATATTGTTTTATATCCTTTTTTAGTTTGAATCTTGCGTAATCTTCTTCAACCTTGGAATTTCCTAATTCAAGATCTTTTTTTTTTTTATATGATTTCTTTGGATTTACGTTAATGTTTTTACTTGTTTCATTTATAGAAAAATGAAAAAGGAGTGATTTGATTGGGATGATCCAAGGTTGAATCTTATATACATCAAAAAGTAGCACAAATTCTGGGAAGAACCAAGTTTCTAGATTGGATATAGTATCATGATTTGATGCCGTATGATAGAACCTTTTTTGATTGCATGGGAATGAAAAAAAAAGATCTTTTTTTTTCATTTTTTTTAAATTATTAATTTCAGTCTTAGTATTTTTATGAATCTTGATGCCAATATGTGCATTGGCCCAGATCTCAATATTCTTTCTAAAACAAAGATGAAGAATTCTACAATCAAAATATTTTCTATCCAAACTATTTCTATTTCTATCAATAAGATATCCTTTTTCTAGATAATCATTACTCGGTATACTTACTAATACATAAAATAATTCAGGTTTCAATGTATTGAAATGATATGGAATTTCTTGGTCCCCGTTTCTTTCTAATGTTGATTCAGAAGTGTATAAATTAGGGAGGCTTATGTAATTATAAGATAAAAGATCATATCTGTAATGTTTTTTCCATTTGTTTTTTTGACTCATAAATGAATTTACTGCATAGTCATTTTTTTTCATGGAATAAATGAATTGATATTTTTTATATAAATCCAATTGGTTTGATTCCTTGTTTTTAATCATACAATGTTTATTTATTCTATTTCGGTATTCTTTAGGTACTAATCGAGACCTTTTTTTTTGAGATAAATCGTATTGATAAGAAACTTTTAACCAATTTTTCCATTCGTTCATTACATATGTATGAATTTTTTTATGTCTTGATTTAGAATTAAATATTCCGTGGATCATAAAATAGTTTTTTAAATTATCCTTAAAAAAAGGATAGCTCCCTTGATATTGAAGTACAGGTCTCAATTGAGACTTATTAAGTAATTGATTTTGTGATATTTTGTAAAAAACATATGCTTGGGACAGGGAAGATAAGTTCCAATAAGTATTGGAATTTTGATTGCTATTCTTAGTATTATCAGTATTTGAAAACAATTCTTTTATAGTCAAAATAAAATTCATTGTATTTTGATTTGTTTCATCAATTCCTTCTTGTTCTTTATTTATTTCATTGTTGTAAATGGGTTTATTAAAGATCTTTTTTGTTGATTCAAAGAAAAGTTGTGTATTTATCTTAGAAATGGTAATGGTACATAGCAAAATATCTATGTAGATTTTTTCAATGAATGATTTAATAAAGTAGTGTGATTTACGCATTAATCGGATATTCTTCTTTTTTAATGTTTTCCAAAAATGTTTCTGTGATCCCGATCTTTTATTATCATAAATTATAACTATTTCTTTTTTTTTCTTGTCTTTTGCGGTTCGTTCAATTTGATTCTTGATTTTGATTGTTTTATCAGAAAGATCTTTAATTCTTCTTTCTATTAGTGAATAATTTAACCAATCCATTGTTCGATTTATAACGAACGATTCTCGAAGAATCTTATTATTTCTTTTGAAATCTTTTTTTTTTTCATTCGGTTCATATACTTTTTTTATCCTCAATTCAAATAAGAAATTTGGATTTACTTTCTCCAGTTTTTTCATTATTAGGTTGATAACTCGAACTCTTTTTATGACTCCTTTTGTTTTTTCTTTTATAACTTTTAAAAAGGATTTTATTTTTTTATTGAAAAATTTTAGAACTTGTAAAAATCTTTTTTTTGCTTTTTTTTTTATTTTTTGGAGTTCTTTATAAATAGGTTCAAAAAAAAAAGGTCGTTTCCGGGGAAAACCAAAGGGAAGTTCCGCTTCCATTCCCCAGACTGTTAAAAAACAAAAATTTTTTTTTTTCTCTTTTTTTTTCATTATATTTATATGAGGAGATCGTGCCTTAGATTTTCTCCAAGGTTTTAGACAGAAAGGATATAGAATCTTTATCTGAATACCATTTATTAACCAATCTTGGGGAAATTCTGTTTCTGATAATTGAACACCATTATAGGTACATTTAATATGCATTTCTCTATTCCATTCCTTAAAATCCTCGTCCCACTCGGGAATTTGGAATAATAACATACGGAAAATATTTTTGGCTATTATTAATGAAGGCAATATAATGTATTTTCTAAGAAAAGATTGGGTTACTAACATCAAACCTCTTATTACTTGAGTAAATATAAAGGTATCCCAAGCTTCTGATATTTCTATCTGTTCATTTTTATAGTTTTTTTCCTCTTTATCCTTTTCTTCTTTTGTATCTTCATTTTCAAAATAGGAAATTGTGAATTCTGATTCTTGTTTTCTGTCCATCCGATTCCTAAAAATTAGATTCTTTATATCGTTTATATCGAAAGAGGAAAAAAAAGAAGTTTTGTCTAGACGATCCAAAAAAAGCGGGGAATGTACATTTACTTGAAATAGGTCCCAAATAACTGTTTTACGTCTTTTAGCGCGCATGGATCCTTTGATTAGATTGCGACGAAAATCCGATTGTTGTGAGTAACGTATCAAAGTAACTTCTCCCTCTTCCATTTGATCATCATTTTTATCATTGTTACTAATACTAGAACTATTATAAATACTAGAAATAGAATTGGTATTCTGATCATTATCGTTATCATTATAAATTATCACACGTTTGAATCTTCTTGAATGAATCTGATAATATTCTTCATCTAATTCTTCTTCATTTTCTTCTTCCTCTTCTCCCAAATTCTCGGTTAATTTGTATGACCATCGAGAAACCTTTTTACTGATTTCTTCTAGTCTAATACCAATATATTTCTTTTTCATTTTTTTTTTGTCTTTTGTATATGTTGTAATTACATCAAATACAAATTGCAAATATTTTTCTTGACTTTCTGAATCAATTCCTTTTTCTACGGAATCATTAAGAAGTAGATAATGAATCTTATTTATAAAAAAAGATTCTACTAAATCTTCTGTATCTTTATAAGTATCCATGATTGCACGTGAATCTAATT